CATTTCTGTACCAACTCAAGATATGCTTATTGGGCTCTATGTATTAACGAGTGGGAATCGCCGAGGTATTTATGCAAATAGGTATAATCCGTGTAATCACAGAAATTATCAAAATGAAAGAATTGACGACAATAACTATAAGTATACAAAAGAACCCTTTTTTTGTAATTCCTATGATGCAATTGGAGCTTATCGGCAGAAAAGAATTCATTTAGATAGTCCTTTGTGGCTCCGGTGGCAACTAGATCACCGTGTTATTACTTCAAGAGAAGCTCCCATTGAAGTTCATTATGAATCTTTTGGTACTTATCATGAGATTTATGGACACTATTTAATAGCAAGAAGTATAAAAAAAGAAATTCTTTGTATCTACGTTCGAACCACTGTTGGTCATATTTCTTTTTATCGAGAAATTGAAGAAGCTATACAAGGGTTTTGCCGGGCCTGCTCATATGGTACCTAATCATATGGTATTCTCATATGATACCAATCATATGGTATTCAAGCTAAGTAGTTCTATGAAACTGTTGTGAATTCGAGTATCTCCAGTTCAACTAAGAACATAGTTCCCGAATTTTTATGCGAATCAAGATCGAGAAAAGGACGTTTTCCAATCATTGACTCAAACCCATTGTCGAACCCCACTCATCGGAATATGGAGGTATTTATGGCAGAACGGGCCAATCTGGTCTTTCACAATAAAGTGATAGATGGAACTGCCATTAAACGACTTATTAGTCGATTAATAGATCACTTTGGAATGGCATATACATCACACATCCTGGATCAAGTAAAGACTCTGGGGTTCCGGCAAGCCACTGCTACATCCATTTCATTAGGAATTGATGATCTTTTAACAATACCTTCTAAGGGATGGCTAGTCCAAGATGCTGAACAACAAAGTTTGGTTTTGGAAAAACACCATCATTATGGGAATGTACACGCGGTAGAAAAATTACGACAATCTATTGAAATATGGTATGCAACAAGTGAATATTTGCGACAAGAAATGAATCCTAATTTTAGGATGACCGATCCTTTTAATCCAGTCCACATGATGTCCTTTTCAGGAGCTAGAGGAAATGCATCTCAAGTACACCAATTAGTAGGTATGAGAGGATTAATGTCGGATCCCCAAGGACAAATGATTGATTTACCTATTCAAAGCAATTTACGTGAAGGACTATCTTTAACAGAATATATCATTTCTTGTTATGGAGCTCGCAAAGGAGTTGTAGATACTGCTGTACGAACATCGGATGCTGGATATCTTACACGCAGACTTGTTGAAGTAGTTCAACACATTGTTGTACGTCGAACAGATTGTGGCACCATCCAAGGGATTTCTGTGAGTCCTCGAAATGGGATGATGCCGGAAAGAATTTTTATACAAACATTAATTGGCCGTGTATTAGCAGACGATATATATATAGGCCCACGATGCATTGCCGTTCGAAATCAAGATATTGGTATTGGACTTGTCACTCGATTCATAACCTTTCAAACACAACCAATATCGATTCGAACTCCCTTTACTTGTAAGAGTACGTCTTGGATCTGCCGATTATGTTATGGCCGAAGCCCTACTCATGGCGATCTTGTCGAATTGGGAGAAGCTGTGGGTATTATTGCGGGTCAATCTATTGGGGAACCGGGCACTCAACTAACATTAAGAACCTTTCATACCGGCGGAGTATTCACAGGGGGTACTGCAGAACATGTACGAGCCCCCTCCAATGGAAAAATCAAATTCAATGAGGATTTGGTTCATCCCACACGTACACGTCATGGGCATCCCGCTTTTCTATGTTATATAGACTTGTATGTAACTATTGAAAGTGAAGATATTCTACATAACGTGACTATTCCACCAAAAAGTTTGATTCTAGTTCAAAATGATCAATATGTAGAATCAGAACAAGTGATTGCCGAGATTCGCGCGGGAACATATTCTTTTAATTTTAAAGAGAGGGTTCGAAAACATATTTATTCTGACTCAGAGGGAGAAATGCACTGGAGTATCGATGTATACCATGCACCCGAATTTACATATAGTAATGTGCATCTTTTACCAAAAACAAGTCATTTATGGATATTATCGGGAGGTTTGTGCAGATCCAGTGGAGTCCTTTTTTCAATCCATAAAGATCAAGATCAAACGAACATTTATTTTCTTTCTGACAAAGAAAAAAAAATTTCTAGCCTTTCAGTAAATACAGTAAATGATAATCAAGTGAAAAACAAATTCTTTAGTTCGGGTCTTTCCGGTAAAAAAGAAAGTAGTATTCCTGGGACTCTCATAATCCCTTCTATTCTCCACAATAATTCTTATTTTTTTTTATTGGCAAAGAGGCGAAGAAATAGATTCATCATTCCATTCCAATGGATTCAAGAACGAGAAAAAGAACTAACGCATCGTTCCAGTATTTCGATTGAACTACCAATAAATGGTATTTTTCGTAGAAATAGTATTTTTGCTTATTTTGATGATCCTCAATATAGAAGAAAGAGTTCAGGAATTACTAAATATGGGGTTATAGGGTTGCATTCAATCTTCAAAAAAGAAGATTTGATTGAGTATCGAGGAGTCAAAGAATTTAAGCCAAAATACCCAATGAGAGTGGATCCATTTTTTTTCATTCCCGAAGAAGTGCACATTTTACCTGAATCTTCTTCCATAATGGTACGGAACAATAGTATTATTGGAGTAGATACACGAATTACCTTAAATACACGAAGCCAAGTAGGTGGATTGGTCCGAGTGGAGAAAAAAAAAAAAAAGATTGAACTTAAAATATTTTCTGGAGATATCCATTTTCCTATAGATATGGATAAGATATTCCGACCCAGTGGCATTTTGATACCACCCGAAAGGGTTAAAAAAAAAATTAACGAATCAAAAAAATTGAAAAATGGGATCTATGTCCAATGGATCCCACCTACAAAGAAAAAATATTTTGTTTTTGTTCGACCTGTAATCATATATGAAATAGCAAATGGTATAAATTTAGAAACACTTTTTCCCCAGGATCCGTTACAGGAACGGGATAATCTAGAACTTAGAGTTCTAAATTATATTCTTTATGGAAATGGCAAACCCATTCGGGGAATTTCCGGAACAAGTATTCAATTAGTTCGGACTTGTTTAGTGTTGAACTGGGACCAAGACAAAAAAAGTTCTTCTATCGAAGAAGCCTACGCTTCCTTTGTTGAAGTAAATACAAATGGTCTGATTCGAAATTTCCTAAGAATCAACTTAGTGAAATCCCATATTTCGTATATCAGGAAAAGGAATAATCTGTTAGGTTCAGGATTGATCTTTGATAATAGGTCAGATCGTACCAATCCGTTTTATTCTATTTATTCCAAGGAAAGGATTCAAAAATTACTTAGACAAAATCAAGGCACTATTCATACGTTGTTGAATAGAAGTAAGGAATCTCAATCTTTGATCATTTTGTCATCTTCTAATTGTTTTCAAATGGGTCCATTGAACAATGTAAAATATTCCAATGGGATAAAAGAATCAATTAAAAGAGATCCTCGAATTCCAATTAGGATTTCGTTAGGCCCTTTAGGAACAGCCTCTCAAATTGCTAATTTTTATTACCTTTTAAAAACTCATAATCAGATTTCGGTAACTAAATATTCGAAATTTGACAATTTCAAACAGACTTTTCAAGTACTTAAATATTATTTAATGGATGAAAACGGGAGAATTTATCATTCCGATCCATACAGTAACATCTTTTTGAATCCATTCAACTTGAATTGGTATTTTCTCCATCATAATTATGATATAAATTTTTGTGAAAAACCATGCACAATAATTAGCCTTGGGCAGTTTTTTTGTGAAAATGTATGTATAGCCAAAAATGGACTCCACCTAAAATCTGGTCAAGTTATAATTGTTCAAATGGATTCTGTAGTAATAAGATTGGCGAAGCCTTATTTGGCCACTCCAGGAGCAACTGTTCATGGCCATTATGGAGAAATACTTTCTGAAGGAGATACATTAGTTACATTTATATATGAAAAATCGAGATCTGGTGATATAACGCAGGGTCTTCCAAAAGTGGAACAGGTGTTAGAAGTGCGTTCGGTTGATTCAATATCAATGAACCTAGAAAAGAGAGTTGAAGGTTGGAACGAACCTATAACAAGAGTTCTTGGAATTCCTTGGGGATTCTTAATTGGTGCTAAGCTAACTATATTGCAAAGTCGTATCTCTTTAGTTAATAAGATCCAAAAGGTTTATCGATCCCAGGGTGTGCAGATCCATAATAGACATATAGAAATTATTGTACGGCAAATAACATCAAAAGTGTTAGTTTCAGAAGATGGAATGTCTAATGTTTTTTTACCCGGAGAACTGATTGGATTGTTGCGAGCGGAACGAACGGGGCGCGCTTTGGAAGAAGCAATTTGTTACCGAGCCATATTATTGGGAATAACGAAAGCATCTCTAAATACTCAAAGTTTCATATCCGAAGCGAGTTTTCAAGAAACTGCTCGAGTTTTATCAAAAGCCGCTCTGCGTGGTCGTATCGATTGGTTGAAAGGTTTGAAAGAGAACGTTGTTCTAGGGGGGATGATACCCGTTGGTACCGGATTCAAAGGATTAGTGCACCGTTCAAGGCAGCATAACAACATTTCTTTGGAAACAAAAAAGAAGAATTTATTCGAGTGGGAAATCAGAGATATTTTGTTCCACCATAGAGAATTATTTGATTTTTGTATTTCAAAGAATGGATATGATACATCAGAACAATCATTTCTGGGATTTAATAATTTTTAAGAGCAAATTCATCCTTTTTTCTATTTGTGTTGTGGTCATTTGATAATAAAGATAATAACGAATGAAAATAATATGGATCGTGTATCAACGGCCAATCTCCGTTAGAAGAGAAGGTTCCATGGGAACAATTATTATTATTTTTTTTTTATATATTTTCGGGGTGCCTTATCCTTATCTCTTTTTTTTTTTAAAAAAAAAAAAA